ATTCCAGAAGGGCTTATTCGACCTAATCGTACCACGTAATCTTTTAAAAAGTGTTCTAAGTGAGTTATTTAAGCTCCACGCCTTCTTTCCTTTGAAGTCCAATTCAATCAAGTAGAGCGCACTAAGTTACATTTTGTTATTTGTAGCAAACAAGTAGTTAGCTTAGATGAATAAGTCCATTTATTTAGTTCTACATTCCTTGGACTTATTCTATATACTCACTTAGATATATAGATACTTATATCTCTACTAAGAATTTTCAAATTGAATTAATTAATAATAACTACGAATTCATAATAATTACAATTCTTAATTATAATTAGTATAAATATAAAAAATGATATTTTAAAAAACTAATAACAGGTACAAATAGTAAATCGAGGTACCCATTTTATGACAACTTTCAACTTTCCCTCTATTTTAGTGCCTTTAGTAGGCCTAGTATTTCCGGCAATTGCAATGGCTTCTTTATTTCTTCATGTTCAAAAAAACAAGATTGTTTAGATCTAAGGAGACCCAATCCAATCTTATCCGTTTTTTTTTGAAACTTACACTTGTAGCATAACACAGATATTTAGTTCGGGAAATGTGGTATAACATGTGATTTCCGCCGAACAGAAAGGAAAAAGCTCTTATGCCTGCAGAAAAGGATCTATGGGTAAATGAATTCTAGCTAGTTTCAAATAGATCAGGATCGTCAGATGCCTAAAATGTAAAGTTGGTCGATCTATATGTATATCAATATGTATATTGGGATTATATGAAGAGTATGTTATTATTTTAGATCTAACCAATTTGATGAATTACTCCTAAAGGTTCACATCAAACTAGTGCTAGTTCACATCAAACTAGTGCTAGTTGATGAGAATTCCTTCGGAAAGAAAAAAAGTAAAAACCATTTGGGGTATTTTCTCAATTCCAATAAAATGCAATCGGATCAAGTATGAGTTGGCGATCAGAACATATATGGATAGAACTTATAACGGGGTCTCGAAAACTAAGTAATTTTTGCTGGGCCCTTATCGTTTTTTTAGGTTCATTAGGATTCTTATTGGTTGGAATTTCCAGTTATCTTGGTAGAAATTTGCTACCTTTTGTTCCGTCTCAGGAAATCATTTTTTTTCCACAAGGGATCGTGATGTCTTTCTACGGGATCGCGGGTCTTTTTATTAGTTCCTATTTGTGGTGCACAATTTCCTGGAATGTAGGTAGTGGTTATGATCGATTCGATAGAAAGAAAGGAATAGTATGTATTTTTCGTTGGGGATTTCCTGGAAAAAACCGTCGCATATTCCTCCGATTCCGCATAAAAGATATTCAATCCGTTAGAATAGAAGTTAAAGAGGGTATTTATGCTCGTCGTGTCCTTTATATGGACATCAGAGGCCGGGGGGCTATTCCGTTGACTCGCACTGATGAGAATTTGACTCCACGAGAAATTGAACAAAAAGCCGCGGAATTGGCCTATTTCTTGCGCGTACCAATTGAAGTCTTTTAAAAGGAACTGGGCTGAAGAACGAATGCTTTCTCAGCAGGAGGGAAAAAATACAAGAATCCTGTTTTTTCTATAACATAACTTAACTGAAGTTTCGTCAGAACGTTCAGCCGAGCCAAAGCCGACGTATATGGAACAACCATAAAACAAAACTCTTTTTTTGTTAAGTTTCATATTTGTTGGAAGTGATACTTTAGATGCGGATAAATCATATCTTGTAAATTAGTTCCTTTTTGTCAATCGACCTTTTTTTATCTTTTCGTTTGTGTTCCTTACTAACCAATAATGGGGTTTCTTAATAATGATAACTGGCCCATTTCTGTCTTGTTTTGCCGCTTATTTGTTTGATCATCACAATATCTTTCTCTCAATTATTCTATTCTTGGCTATGGGGAATCATTGGAATTTTTTCGAAATAGGAGTTCTTTCGTCTCAAAATCTCAATAATATTCATTTCTTAAAGTACTTCTTTCGGTCATTCATCGAAAAGAGACACTTGGTTGGAATTTGATGAATTGAGATATCTGGAAACAATATTTTGGATTATTTCTTGATTCAAATTCGAAGTGGAGTCATAGTCTATTTCTGTATTGTTTCTAGATTCAAACAAAATTACAACTAAAATAGATTCATAGGTTTGATACCTTGTCTAGAACTCATGTTTGAAAGAAATATTCGATCACATAGAGTCAGTGGGTTAATTCAAAATTCACAGGTGAAAAATGGCAAAAAAGAAAGCATTCACTCCTCTTTTGTATCTTGCATCTATAATATTTTTGCCCTGGTGGATTTCTCTCTCATTTACTAAAAGCATGGAATCTTGGGTTACAAATTGGTCAAATACTGGTCAATCCGCAATTTTTTTGAATGATATTCAAGAAAAAAGTATTCTAGAAAAGTTCATAGAATTAGAGGAAATCCTCTTCTTGGACGAAATGATCAAGGAATACTCGGAGACAGATCTACAAAAGCTTTCTATAGCAATTCACAAAGAAACGATCCAATTAATCAAGATACACAACGAGGATCGTATCCATACGATTTTGCACTTCTCGACAAATATAATCTGTTTTGGTATTCTAAGCGGTTATTCAATTTTAGGTAATGAAGAACTTGTTATTCTTAACTCTTGGGCTCAGGAATTCCTATATAACTTAAGTGATACAGTAAAAGCTTTTTCAATTCTTTTATTAACCGATTTATGTATCGGATTTCATTCACCCCACGGTTGGGAACTAATGATTGGTTCTGTCTACAAAGATTTTGGATTTGTTCATAATGATCAAATTATATCTGGTCTTGTTTCCACCTTTCCAGTTATCCTCGATACTATTTTTAAATATTGGATTTTCCGTTATTTAAATCGTGTATCTCCGTCACTTGTAGTTATTTATCATTCAATCAATGATTGATAAATGATCCACCAATATTAATTTAATCTAATTAGAATGTTTCTTTCTTTGTAGTTCTACATAAGCATTAAAAACTTTCTATCCGGGGGATTTTCATACTTTTCATACTATAGTATTCCAGTAAAATGATTCCAATAAATAGCAGAATCGTGGATAGGGGACTATACTAGCGACCTACCCAATTTATTGTATAAATTTTCGGATCAATGATTAGACCATGCAAACTAGAAATAATTTTTCTTGGATAAAGGAACAGATTACTCGATCTATTTCCGTATCGCTTATGATATATATCATAACTCGGACATCCATTTCAAGTGCATATCCCATTTTTGCGCAGCAGGGTTATGAAAATCCACGAGAAGCGACTGGGCGTATTGTATGTGCCAATTGCCATTTAGCTAATAAGCCCGTGGATATTGAGGTTCCACAAGCGGTACTTCCGGATACTGTATTTGAAGCAGTTGTTCGAATTCCTTATGATAAGCAAGTGAAACAAGTTCTTGCTAATGGTAAGAAAGGGGGTTTGAATGTAGGGGCTGTTCTTATTTTACCAGAGGGGTTTGAATTAGCTCCTTCCGATCGTATTTCTCCCGAGATGAAAGAAAAGATAGGCAATTTGTCTTTTCAGAGCTATCGCCCTAATCAAAAAAATATTCTTGTGATAGGGCCTGTCCCTGGTCAGAAATATAGTGAAATTGCCTTTCCTATTCTTTCCCCCGACCCCGCTACTAAGAAAGATGTTCACTTCTTAAAATATCCTATATACGTAGGTGGCAATAGGGGAAGGGGTCAGATTTATCCTGACGGAAGCAAGAGTAACAATACAGTTTATAATGCTACAGGAGCGGGTATAGTAAGTAAAATCATACGAAAAGAAAAAGGGGGATATGAAATAACCATAACAGATCCATCGGATGGACGTCAAGTGGTTGATATTATCCCTCCAGGACCAGAACTCCTTGTTTCAGAGGGTGAATCCATCAAATTTGATCAACCATTAACAAGTAATCCTAATGTGGGTGGATTTGGTCAGGGAGATGCAGAAATAGTACTTCAAGATCCATTACGTGTCCAAGGTCTTTTGTTCTTCTTGGCATCTGTTATTTTGGCACAAATCTTTTTGGTTCTTAAAAAGAAACAGTTCGAGAAAGTTCAATTGGCCGAAATGAATTTCTAGACTCGTGGATTTATCGACATCAGGTTCGTAAAAAGAACCAAATTATTGTTGTCAATTATGTATGATAAAAAAACAAAAAAATGAAATTCTGAAAAACCTTTTATTTACTTGCTTTTTTTCTATGAGCTTTCGGGAATCCCTTGTACCGTATTACTAGTCATAATAGGTAGATTTTTGTTTGAAGAGGACTATTTTATTTGACTTTATGACTTTACCATCTCTTTCTTTGTTTTTTTAGCCAAATTGAATTAGTACGACTATATTACTATTGCCAGATTTCAATGTCATAAAATGTATCAATTTTATTCTATTTCAAATAGAATAAAATTGGGATAGATATTAGCATAAGTAAGGCATAAGTAAGCGGGTAATAGAACAAACTAGAGTTGCGGGGAACAAATAAGACTAGGAGGCATTATTCGTCCTTCTAGTCTTCGACACAAGAAAGGGGTGTAGAAAATTCCTTTTCTTGTGTCGAAAGAGTAATGATTTTTGATCCTGTTCGTCTAAAACTCCTAGTCTTGGTTTCGCTTTTCCAGATGTATCAGAACTTTTTTTTTTTCGATTTATTACGTAGAATTTTCTTACGTACAATAAAGTAGTGGACAAACAAAAAAAGGGGGAAATCACATTTTATTGATTAAATAGAACGAACTTATAAAAAATTTCCATTTTTCTGAGATATTAAAATAAATAGGTAAATAGAGTATCGAAAGTATTTGTACGATATCAAATCTACAGAAATATATATATATAATCCAGGAAATTGAGTGATTCCCCCTTTCTTCTAACTTGGAAAATACTCATTGATACTATCAAGATCAAGGAACAGGTGTTCTGAATCAATCAATGAAGTTTATTTTGCAAAAGTATCATCAGAAAAAATAGAATGGAGTTTTTTGAAACGGCAGAA